ACTTCATACCTTTCCTCCAAGCCGCCTACCGTGCAACGACCTGGCCTGGGACGAAGTCAACCCTTACCAGGGTTGAGAAGCTTACTAAGCCCTTAGCCCTCCCAGATTAAGTCAGTAATGGCTTCTATGATAGAGTAATTGAGCTATAGAGTATTCAGCTAAATAGCTCTTTCGAATACTTCCGTTCGTGCTTACCTTTGTATCTATATCTTCCCTCCCAATGAAAACGAGGAGAAGCGGGCAACCCACGTATGAAAGATCGGAATTCGCCTGGCCGAACATCCAATACATTTCGAGATCACAGTACTGTAGGCTACGAAGCCAATCTCTCTAAATGAGGTCTCAGGTCGGATCAAAGGGGGCACGGAAAGGCTGAAAATAGCTATACCAATTTTGATAGAGAAAAATGCACCAAAGAAAGGTCAGGTAATTTCCAGACTGTTGAGTGAAAGCTGAATCCAAGTTTGAAAGAATAAGCTCTTTCCGCTTTTCATTCCTCATGCACTGAGAAGTAGCACTTGAATGCCTCATGCCAGCGTTCAGTTCCTATTGAGTCAGATGTTCCATTTTCATCTCAGATGGACATGAAAAAGAAATGAATTGATAGAGTCAAGTCATCAGGTACGACACTTTAATGCACTGAACACCAAGCCAATCTCGACAAAGTGAAAAGATAGAGTTGCTTTGTATGAGAGAATCAGGTTACCGTAGTTCATTTTACCAAAGATCATCAATCAGCTTTGGGATTCCCCCTATCTTCGAACTTCAATCTTCGATCGGAATAAGAAGTCTTTCCATGTGGAAAAGAAAAAGTAGCACCTAAAACCAACACAACCAGAACCAGAATCTCGTTCAATCCATAAATACGTGAAATCCCATCTCCAACGGAGACCACTCGACCCATCCTACCACCTTCGGACTTCGATCCGCCCCCGGTTAATTGCCCTTCTCTTATTTATTGTCTATAATACCCTTAATCCTCAGCTAAAAAAGAACAATTCACCTAAAAACCAATACGCCTAGTAGGTAAAGTATTGGTTGGTGGCTATAACAATCTTCACGGTCACAAGTTAGTAAGCGGGAAGGGGTCAAAGGCAAAACAAGGTCTTTGCGAACCTTCATGTGCAGCCAATATAAACTCTTCCAGAGCCTTAGTTTGATTATCGATCTACTGAAGTGAAGTATCCCGCATGCAAGCGAACGGAGCGATCCACTCTTTCTCGACTTGGAGCACTCCGGGGACCATACCATGGACGAGGTAGTTTTACTGTTCTCATAGAGGCTAGTGTCCAAAGTGGACCATTTCACGGACGATAGAGCCTAGACAGACCGACTGGCTTGGAATGCTAACAATTACCATATATGGAAAGAGAGGAATTTGAGGCTCCATCAGCAAACTCCTCATAGTACTGAAGCTGTTCTGAGAGTACTTGTTGAAGATGTTAGGCTTAGGCTCCTTGGTTTTAATATTCAAAAAAGTCAAGCGAAAGAAGCCCGCATACCCACTCTTGTGAACGCAGACAAGAACTGCTTCCAACCACTTTCTTTCACGAGGGAACCCCGGCACCAGCGCACTTTACTTAAGAGGCTTTCTGGGGTATAAAGGTTCCATTCTTTGTACCGGGATCAAAAAGCCATTAACTGAAGTCGACTAAAGGTATTGCGGTACTGGGAATCCCCCTTTTGGAAGATCCCATGATTAGGGCTAAAAATAAATAATCAATAATAGATATCTTTTTCTGTAGGGGACCTATTGGATCAAGACGTACGAGCGAACAAGAGTTCTTATCTCTTCTCTGTACCAACAAGGAAAGACTTTTTCGTTAGAGTAAGGGGAGGGCCTATAACTTTCTTTATAGCCGACTGATCCGTGATAGGGGAATTTCTTAATCGAACCCATAGCTTAAACCCGGATAGAAGGAGGTGCCTTTCTCTGGAATAAAGGAAAGGAACCCGAGGGAAAGACAGTCAATAGGAATTCTCTCTACTCTAGAACCCATAGGCCTAGGAGCAATAGACTGAAGAGGTACGGCATCTGTAACAAAGGGAGAAGGAAGAAAAGCCAGAGACGAAGAGGTATAGAAAACCTCCTAGAAGGCCACTCCTTAAGCAGCAAAACAGGACTTTCGGTCAGTTCAAAAACTTCTTCCTTTCCCTTGTGCATCTTCTTCAAAGAGCTAAGCTCGGGTCGCATATAAGCTTTTCTTTCTTTATTAGTTCTTCATAGGCCATTCTTTTTTCTTTTTATTTAAGACATTTCAGATGACTCCCATACAAAGAGAATAGTCTGTTTTTAATTCAATAACTGACAGTCATTCGTATAACCGATTAAGCGCTCAAGAGAAAGGCAGGCAGGAGGATGAGTCGCTGCTTGCCTTTCTCTTCTTTCGACTCAATCAATTTGTTCAGTGCCCTTCTTTTCGATATGGCTTCCCGTTTTGAGGAGTCTTATACTCTCCATCTCCTCTACTTATAGGCAACTTCACTCTTTAATGAATGCAGGAACGGATAAATTGACAGTGGTGAAAGCCCCTATCTATGAAAAAAGAAAGGGGGACTGGTAATCTTACTCTCTGTCTTGCTACCTATGACTGCTTTGTCGACTCTGTTGACGGAGTACCGCTCACTGCACGGCTAACGGAACTCTTTATAGATTGTGTTTACAGAGCCTTAGAACTCTTCCTTTCCTCTTCTCGTGCCCTTTCCGAAGGGCCACGTCCTGTACTGTATTACCTTTAAACTTCGCACTGTGAAACTTCTATCTCACTCCTGACATCCCCTAACTTTGACAAGTCAACAAACAAGTCAGCTCTTAGCGCTTTTTTGGCAAAGGCTACTAGCTCGCGCTAGAGCTGTCTTTATTGCTGGCTCTAAACCAACCTCCTTGACTACATCCTTATGTACAAGTGCTTCCTCTAGTCGGAAGCTCTTAATTCGTGATGCCTCTTCTAGGCTATCGGCAAGACCAAGTTGCCTCTCGGGCGATCTTCTCGCAAAACGAGAGTCTCTGGGCACATGGATGGGAAGCTGTCTCCGATTTGCGGTTAGTGCTTCCCAAGGACCTAAATAAAAAACTGCAGACCAGAGCAGCCCTCCACCGTAACCAAGCGGACTTGTAATTGTTCTTGTTTCAGTTGGAGCGTGCTGCATTGCGTACTTTAAGCGTTCTTGTACATGGGAGGACTGAACTGTCGGATCCCACTTGGCATCGCGTCATTCAACTCGTGAATCTGGTCTTTTTTTCCTTAGTTTTACCCAGCCCGAACAAATGCCTGTTATTGGGACGAATCGACATGGGATTGGTGGATTGGTATTCTTGCTGCTCCTGGTTGAAGGGGATCCTTCTTATTTGCGGACTTTTTGATGCGAGTCTGTTGAACAGTGAGAACATTGCGTATCTTTTTTTCGTATGAGAGTAATTTAAATGATAAATATGCGAGACAGAGCTAGCGTATAAGGGACTGAGTTCTCCGTCCCCCCCTCCTTGAACACTAACAGAAGATTCTCGCTTTTGGTGTTCATGAGGAACGAGTTTTTATTCTGCTTTGTCTACCACCCTTCCCACACCTACCTCATGCTAGGAAGCGCTTGTTCTCGACCTATTTCATAAGTGAATACACCCGATTATGCGACATCTAGAGAAGAAAGATTGAACAACCGATATTGCGACTTTAATCTCTTCTAGTTGTCGCAAAATCCGCTGTTAGAGAGGCATCTAGAACTTCAATGCGACCTTCATTCACTAGATGTAAGGAAACCCTCCTAAAAGGGGGGAAACCCTCATACCCACTTTTCCCCTCCCCCCCGCGATGCGGAGGGGCCTCGCTGTCGCCTTTGGCTCGAGCTACTTTTGTTCCTTGAACACATAGCTTTATGGAAATATACTTGTTTAACTCTACTCGGTGGGTCCCTTATACCCCATGAATATTCTTTCCTTCCCCCTATTCATGGGGCTTTTCCTTTTCTTTTTCTTGACTTGAGCAATCGTTAGACGTCAATCCCCCTTTCCCATCCTGACTTTTTGCTGCATAATCTTTTACTTCATTAAAGGCAGAATTGGTGACGGGGCAACCCTCTTTGTTAGATGTCCTTTCTTTTTCCATTTGTTTGATTAAGTTGAACTCATCTGCTTTTGAGTGTACGTTGAAATCCTCCTCGACTGCTTGACGAACTTCTGAGACCTCTTGCCCATCTACGAGCGCGCCCTTTCTTTCCTTCAAATTTTCTTGAATGAGTTCTATTCTTTCTGCTTTCGAGAAAGACTCGGGGCAAAATTTCCTCCTAACTAATACGTGAAACTTTGTGCCTAGATCGTCCTGAAGACGGATGCGACGGGAAGAAGTGGCATTTGGAAGTGTTGCTGACTTAACATTTAGGTTTCGGCATAACAAAGCTTGCACTGTCTTTTCGCACTTAGGCGCACAGCGTGCCATTGGTAATGATTCTACTACGGTGCCACAAATTCGCAAACTGATCCTAAGTAATCGTTGTTGTTCATTGGATTCCGGAGGAACTACTTCGTTAGGATTGGGGAATTGCTGCGATTCTTCCTGAATAGCCTGGATTCTCCCGTCGAGAGTGACTTTGAAAGTATTACCTAAACTCTTCCGACTGAATATGATAAAGCCTATAAAACAACGAGCTACTATCATTTCTTCATTATAGATTGAGATCTTCTTCGAACTTAATGCACAAATAGATGGAATAGCAGCAAATAGCATCTTTCTATCTTCGCGAATCTTGGACAAGATTCCATTGAATTTATCTAGCATTTTTTATCTCATCATCTTTGACTATTCTGCTGAACTGAAGTTCAGTCTTTTGACATTTTTGTCAAGCCTGTAGGAGTAGTGAAGAACGATGTAGTTGAACTGTGGTTGGTTGTTGACCAACAAAAAAAAGCATGGGATAAAGAAAGATGCACGAACCAGCATTCTTATCGATCTTGAACAACGATAGACTGAACACATACCCAATCTCGACATTTAATTAAACTCCGGGGTACAGGTTCACTTTACCTGCTCAATCTCCTAAGGGCGGGGACGGGGGCTGGTTTCCCTGAGTCGGAGTTATCTTAGAACGTTCACTAGGGTGTCTGATCTCGAGTTCTACTCCTCTCCAAGAATATTTGAATAGAACATCCACCCCGAAAGATATAGAAACTTTCTCGAGTTCCTTTCTATCCTTTCGATGGATAAACAAGGCTAGAAAGAGATAGATGAGGAATAAACATTGGACACAAAGGAAAACCATAGCAAAATAAAAGAGTTTTTCGTTCTTTGAAAAAAAATCGATCCAGGATGCGACTGTGTCGAACATATTCTTTTATATTTTTTTTAGGAGAAATTCAAATGGTATAACATAGCCCGAAGGGGCTATATGAACTATGGAACTCTGAACGAAAGATAGATCAACAAGCCACTGGAATTACTCTTTCGATCAGAGCAGAGAGAACGAGAACTAGACTTTGGGAAGGCTCCAAAATAGAACTGAAGTGACCAAAGAAAAGCCTGCAACCAACCCTTCTTCAAGAAGCATGTGTTAAGCATATCTCTGTCGATCACTTTTGGGGCATCTTGTCTTAGAGGACTTGGCCCTAAGTTTAGAGCGATTCAAAGCCAAAAACCTCACTTTCTTCTCTTACGATATTTCGAGTTAGAAGAAAGGCATGGGAGAAAGAAAGATAAGCATTCTTATCGATCTTGAACAACGATAGACTGAACACGAACCCAATCTCGATAAAAGGTGAAGTCGAAGCTACTCGATCATTCAACAGGGACAGCAGGAATCTACGCGTTGATCCGACCTACGTTAAGAGCTTTCTTCTCTTATGAAATTTCTAGTTACTTTGAAAGAACGGATTCTCGCTAGCTTAGAGTAAACCGGGACCCCAACGCCCTAAGCACTGAACCTTTCGCCCGGGATTCCTTCTTCTTTCTTTACTTCTTAATAGGCACAGGAAAGAGGGAAGACTAGAAAAGAAGTTTCTTCGCTAGCCTACTCGGGCCGGGTGAGAAGCGAGAGTCGATTTAATCACAAACAGAGATTAGCGTATATAAAAAAAGGAACTGCTATAGAATCCGCGGAAGGAGAGTCAGCCTTTGCCATTTTGTCTTGTGCGGGGTAGACGGACTCATTTCATTCTATGCTCGAAAGACTAAGCATAGCAGTCCTTAGGCCAGGCCTCTATGTGGGAAGAATGGCGTATTCAAAGGAAAGTAGCCAAGCCAGGTGCGTAGCGGAGTCGAGATTAGGTCGGGGTTCAGTTACCCGAGGAAAGGCAGTGATGAAGGTGGGGACGGGAATATACTTTAGGCATAGATAATCGGGAAAGAACGGGGGAGACCCCTTGCAAAGGCCTGATAGGCCGATTCCAAGAACTGGGTCAAACAGTCAAGCAGAAAAGACCTCTTGTGCTCCTGACCCAGGAAAGAAAGTACATACTTGGACTGAGTCAAAAGCAAGTGCTGTGGTGTACGACAAGCCTCAATCCCAAGAAAATAAAGAATGTCACCTAGATCCTTCATAGAGAACTGTGAAGAGAATCTAGAAATCAATGAACGCAGAACAGCTAATGAAGAACCAGTAAAAATGATATCTTCCACATAGAGCAGAAGAATCACTATCTCAGAGGAGGATCATAAACATCGAGACTACAGCTAAAACCCAATGCAACAAGTGCAGAGCTAAAACTATGAAAGCAAGCTCGTGGAGCCTGTCGTAAACCATAAATCGAACGATGTAACTTACAGACATGTTTAGGACGAGCAGGGTCAACAAAGCCTGGTGGTTGAACCATAAAGACTTATTCATTCAACTTACCATGTTAAAAAGGCATTTTTTACATCCATCTGTCTTATCGGCCATCCACGAGTGACAGCAACAGACAAAACAATACGTATAGTAGTAACTTTAACTACAAGACTGAAAGTTTAGTAAAAAAAAAAGACCTTCCTGCTGTGTGTAGCCTTTGGCCACTAGTCGCGCCTTATAGCGCTCTATCGAACCATCAGCACGCTCCTTAATTTTGTAGACCCGGCGACATCCAACAACGTTCATAGAAGGTTCATATGGCACTAAAGACCAAGTATTATTCTGCGGAAGAGCGGCATACTCCTCTTTCATAGCCGAAACCCATCTACTGTCCTCACTAGCTTCCTTAAAGGATGTAGGCTCATGTGGGGATGAGGAATCTAACAAGGCTGTATATGGTGAAGAAGTGGACTGCATTGAAGAGAATGCTCGTGGTCGCCGGGTACCATCACGACCTCAGGGTCACCATAGGATGAATGGAACCCGAAGTAGAAGAAGAATGCCACTCGATGAAAGACGGAGGATCGAAGAGCTGATACTATAACGAGTATCTGGTTCGATAAGATGCTCGAACAACGTGAGAGGGGCGTAGCGCTTACTTATATTAAGGTATAAAGTACGACGTGCTTGCGCTAAGGTAATTTCTTACTTAGTGTGAAACGCTAAGGAGAGTTCAGAATTCCTTTGTATGGAAGCTCACTGGCTTAAGTTACTTATTCTTGGATAGAGATTGGGTTGCTGATCCGTATCATCTCACTTACTATAGTTGTAGTAAGATCCGCGGGGTAGAGTAATGGTGAACTCATCAGGCTCATGACCTGAAGATTGCAGGTTCGAATCCTGTCCCCGCCTAATCAGTGGAACATAGTTCACCGGGATAGATGGCTGGTCCCTACCCGTCTACCAATGTCATTTCATGAAGATGGAGACTGGCCCTAGAAACATATCTTAAATATCCGGAATGCCACTAGGAAGGACAACTAATTGAATAAGGTCAGTAAGTCAAGCTCCTCTTTCAAGAGAAGAAGAATCCAATCCCTAAAGCTATTCCGGTACTATCGCCATTACCGCTGTGGGAGGGACGGAAGAACTCCTTGCCCTAAGACTGACTGAAGAAGATGGCATCAAGCCCGAATTAATCCTACTTCTATGAGCAGACGATTACTGAAAACTTTCAACATCATGCCTTTTTGCGGCTGTTACTATTTCCGGTGAAGAGTAGCTTTCCCTGTTAATGTACCCGGTCTAGTCTCTAAAGGAGTCTTTCCTCAAATGTCATTGCTAGCAAGAGCAGAGAGATCAGAAGCAAGGGCATTACCACCGGGCTATTGGAGCTGTTAGTGCAATTGAATAAGAATATGCTCTTACTGTTGGAGAATACCCTGCAATAAGACTTGTTTGGCATCCCATCTTTCCGGAGTAAAATAGGCTAGGCCTCCTCGCACATAGAATGGAAGAATCCACTGTTAGGTGCGTAGCCGCTCTTTGTTGAAGGAACAGAAGCATCTAATGCCATTGTTCTTGTTACAGAATATGCAGCTATTGAATCAGCTGTTCGGGAGGTATCGCCTGGAGGAACGAGGTTATTAGTAAAAAACCGCTCTTGCAGGCAGGGCTAATTCTTTTTCTTTCGAGACGGGAAGAGAAGGAGTTAGCTCAGTGACCGAGGGAGAAGTTCTTCTCTCGTGTTGCCGCTCTTTCCCTAGTAAGAGCTTTGCCTATTTAGTACGAACTTTGGTGATAGGCAAGCAGATTGTATAAAGGCGGACATTCTATCCCGCATATCGCGCATATATCTGAATGATGAACCGGTGGCATCTGACGACCGACCACATGCAACTCTTGCCTGGCCTACGTGAAGATCGCTCTCAACCTAGACTCCATTCCTAGCTTGCTTTCAAACTTCATCAATCGCCGCGAACAATCGCTTTAAAGCAGACGGACCAGTATCTCGACTGGCCAGTATAGCAGATTAGCATTCCACCACCCTTATCTGAACTTCTATCCAATAGGCTAAAGCCCCCTTGCTTGTTGCGGATCAGGAAAAGACTTTCACCTCACCATCTCACTCTGAATCCGCAGAAGAGTATACCATATCGAACGAAGAAAAAGCAGAGAAATAGAAGCAAAGAAATAACAATAACCAAGGGTGAAAAAGGGGGTATAGGGTGAATAGGTTTGCATCAAGGTACGTTTTCCCATTCCCCCGTGTAGTAAGAGCCTTTATCTAATCGACTATTGAACCATCTCGCCTGAAAGTAACTCGCTACCTTAAGGCATGCCTTTACTCCAACAGCTAACTCGATGGGACTTGCTCTCCTAAAGAAATTTCCCTTGGCCTTGAGCCTGCTTCATCGCCTTGACTTCATTCGGGTAAGTCTAAGTCAAAGTAAGGACTTTGCTTTGCCGGTGAAGAACTCCGAATGAATACCTTTCGCCTGTGATTTGATGCCCTGATCCAATGGCTTCATGCCCAAGGGGAGCGAACTTTTTATGATTTCACTAGCCGGGAAAGATGATCTATGCTCAAATAACGTCACGGGGTTGGATACAAGTGGCACGATTGAAATTCGAATTCTTAAGGCATAAGTCCTAATCAAAGCACAGGCGAGAAAGACCAGTCCCTCTCCAAGATAAAATCCAGAGGGAAAGAGATTCCGATTAAGCGAGTGAAGTCACCTGAGGGTTCGAATCCGATGTGATCTTAGAGCTATTGACTGCCATCCCTAGTGGTAGCATGGTTTGAATAAAGACTTGACTTCAGAGATGGGAAAGCTTACCTTAATAGAATTAATGGCTAAGCCAAGACCTTAATTTAATTGAGTGAGTGGCCAGGCCGAGAATCAGCTCTTTTAAAGCTTGAACGTGTCGAGAGGTACGAAGTAACTCGACTGAAAGGAGAGGGAGAGTCGCTAGTTCTTCTTTCTCGGCAGTTAAGTTCGCTCGAAAGGGTTCGATCCCACACTTGGCTCAATGCGATAAAGAAGATAGGCAATTGCTCTTACTTCCCTAGGGAAGGGAATAATGAGAAGACTTTCTCCCTCTACTTGACAGTAGTCGTGAAAGGAGACTGCTTTTGCTTTGAATGCTTACCCAAGTCTTTCAGGATTTGTGAAAACTTCTCAGAGAGTTGCTCTACTTTACCCTCGAGACTGTCCAATTTAGAGTGCATGGTTTGGTTGTCAGTTTGTGGAGTGGGAGGGGTCTCATTTTCCTTATTTGAGGCCATGGTGCTATGCAGTAAATGAATGAGGTAATGCCGAGCTAACTTAAATTGCAGGAAGTATGTGAGGGCCACACTCCTAAGTTAGTTGCCGAAGTTGTGGCAGAAGTCGCTGAAAAGGCGCAAAGGCAAAGATCCTTGGAAGCACTAAGCAAAGCTACCTTGGAATTAGCAGCGCAAGGGACAGAAAGAACTAAGGGATCCTTTTGACAACTTCCGCGAAAGATAGCACCGGAGCTCTCTTGTCCAATATAGGAGACAAGACAGACGAAATCCCTCTTTTCCCTATGAAAGTACTATTTCAAAGACTTCTTTCTCTCCTTACTCTATAAAGTAAGCAAGTAAACTCCTTTGAAAGAAAAGGGGCTTTAGTGAATCCAATAGTCGAAGGAAGGTGGCACATCAGTGTTAATCAACAGAAGAAGCCTTTTACATCGAGAATGGCTTTTGTGAAATCATCGGCTTCAACTCCTTCTTTTGGGGTTAGGTACTTTCACTCTTCTTTCTTTTTTAGCTTTAAGAGAGGCCTTGTAGAATCAATCTCGATAAGAGGTCTATGTCTATCAATAGAAGTCTCACTGCTATCGTATCCCGTCAACCAGTAGCCCTTGTTGGTGTAAGCGTAACCCGTCTTACTGCTATCGAATCCGCTCTTGGGAATATCATAGGTAAGAATGAAGCCAATGCTGTTGGAAGGTGGAGACGGATTAGGCCCCATAGACTTTGATTAGTGGAAATCCCCCGAAGAAATAGGAATAAGAAAGACAATCCATTCCCTAGCGGAGGTACAGAAAGGACCGCGTGGAAGACTTTCCATCCATTATGAAGTATCCCATCCCTAAAGCGAAGCTCATAGAAGCGATAGAGAAAGTAAAGTGCTTTTTCTTTCGAGAAGCATATCCGTAGCTCAGTACTGCTGTCCTTACTTGCCTTTTTAACTTCTTAGCCGTCGAAGCGTCCCGCTATTACTCAGGAGAACTCGAGTAAAGGTAGGCCCGGTGCTCCTTTTCCCTTGCCCTGCCTAGGGGGGCTATCAGGTACTCTGAACCCTCAACCATTGTCCCAAGCCTCTAAGAAGCTGGGGGGGTTTCCCTCTAAGTACAGCTAAGTAACTAAAGCCTCTTTCGCTTTTTGACTCTTCCTTAGTGAGTAGATTATTCTTCCGTAGCCCCCAGAGATTGTCCCGCAATCTCTTCCAAGGGTTTCACGTCGGTCCGATGAGAGATAACTTTTATCAATCTCCCTCCTCGTTGATCGGAACCAATGCCAAATGTCCAGGGAGTCTCTCCCATGACCGGTGAGCTATCCAACCCATGCTGTCACAAAAGAGAACCAGCCCCTCATCGGTAGCGGGTCTTTAGAGCGGATTCCTGAAGAATAACAAGAAGATGGTACAGGAGAAAGCGCGGAGTAGATCGTTCCACTTTGTAACCCAAGTAGTGGGTTCGTTTCTCTATGGCTACGGACTGCTTTCTTAAGTGAGTTCCTTTCTTAAGGTAATCAAACAAAACAAACCTGTTGAGGAAGAAAAGTCGAAATAGAAACTAAAATCCGATCAGTCAATAGGGTCTTCTGGAGAATTTGAGATGAGATGTGAGAAGATCGAGAGGGGTAGATCTCGAAAGAGCAGATCGCGTGCTCGGCGGAAAAAGGAGAAAGAGGAAGATCGGTCTGTCTTCTATGCTTTCCTAATCTATGCGCTTTCCTACAAAGCAGCAGCGCAGAGGGGCGCTCGCAAACCAGACTTCCCTAATCTATGCTTTTCTAAAGCGAAATATGACACTGAAGTCTTGCTAAGAGTTAGCAGGCAAAATCACCCAACTTCATGGTATTGACTACGATAAGACATTCAGTCCCGTAGGCAAACCTGTGAGAATTTGAACCGTTCTCTCCGTCCTCTCATGTCTCACCGGATCCTCTCGGAGAGAGGGGAGGAAAAGAATAGCAAGTCTAGTTTATCATGCTTCAATATTAGCTGAATTACATCCACCCTCAGTCCCATTCGTTCTCCCTCCGACATCTCATTCTAGATGGGATGGCTTATCAGTGAATGTATCAATCCCTCCCCCAAGAACTGAGGGCATTAGCACTAAGCATAGTCTTATAGGCCTAGCGCGCAGAGCAATAGTAAGCTACTTTACTCGAGAAGAAGAAAGACGTTCTCGCTCGACTCAGATAATGATGAAGCTCGAGCTCATCTCTTGCCAAGCTAGCTCCGATGCTACTGCTCAGCCCAGCTCTGATATTTCAAGAACAGTACTTGATTTAGGAACTTCACGATAGATTGATTCATGTTTTCCATATATGGAGTAGGATTTCTATTTCTTCTTGAAACTGCTATTGAGTTCCCTTGCCCTTGGATGGTAGGCCAGGGAAGAAGCTAGCCAGTGATAAAGCAGGAGTTTTGTGGAGTTTGAAAGAAGTCAGTCCCTGTATCAATAGTACCCCTTCCAGTCATTTCCTTGATGGAGTCTTTCCCAAGGCCAGCAGGCTTACTGAAGTCTTTAATTCCCTGGTTAGCCGACTGCGGGAATTCAAATGACCTTGCTTGGATGACTGTACCTTTTAGGGCTTCGCTCAATCTCTCTCCCTCTTTCTCTAAGTTATCCATGTTTTGGAGCCTTGAAGCTTGATCCGCCTGATCCACTTTCCACTGTGAACCTGCCAAAGAAAGCTGGCCGACATATTGGACGGACTCTCGGATCATGGATGAAAGAGCTATCTGGTTCCATCTCTAAAAGAAGACTGACTCCTCCTTCTCCTTTAGGATAGGATCGTCGTTGGTCCTTCTTTCACTAATGATACCATTTTTGGACTAAGGTACACTTTAATGCACTGAACACCAAGCCAATCTCGACAAAGAAAAGTACACGAAAAAAAAAAGAAGTAGGTAGAAGGAAGGTGAAACTGGGCTAGCCTTCATCCTAGCTACCCTCTCTCTTATTATACGATACCACTGGGAATTGGATGCTTCCTCAACAGCAGCTTCTTCGAGAACAGCCAATGAGTGCACAAGAGCTGATAGGCCAAGAGTGGATTCAATTGCAGCGCTTACTGTAACAAGAACACCGGTTACGAGAAGAGATGCAGCGGCAACAGTAACAGCTTCTTTTGTAACATCGGCTACGATCCGATCTTTCTTTTCTTATGATATTGCATCTGCCTTCGATTGATTTATCAATTGATAGTTAGCCGGTAATGCATCTGCTTCGCTCCTCTACTAAAGGCTATCGGAAAAAAAAGGAAGAAAGAAAAAGGTCGAAACACTTCCAGGAGGGTGAGCATCGATATAGGGATTCCATCTATGGGGTAGTAGGATCTCCCCGGCCAGATGAACTCTGATTATTGACACGTCTTCCTTCGGCAGCCGCGGATTCAAGCTTTTCTCTTCCCCCCGCTCGATCGACTATAGTATGCGGACAGGAGGAAGATATGCCATCATCCGAAGCACTACGAAGCCTTTTCTTCCTATCGGCCAGAGGAGGCAGGTTTTCCAGAACTACTCTTCATTGGCCGGGCGATAGTTAGGTGGAGTCGATCAATAGACTTTGAACCAAAAAAATAATAGATTCTAATATAACAAAAAACATATAGGAGATCCGGTTGGGGGAGGGAGAAGTGAGGGCTCAACTCTTACACCAGGGGAGCGGCGGGAGATGCCAAATCTTGAAAGTGTGTCGTGAGTGCTTGGGAGTAAACTAAGTAAGCTAAACGCCCTAGCTTAATTACCGCAATCTTATATATATAAAGAGTCATCTCATCCCATAGAAAGCGCTAGGACCCTGCAGTACGTACCATTCAAACTGATTATATTTAGTGAGACTTCGGAAGAAAGGAATCTCGTGCCGTGCGTTAGTTAAAATTCCCGTTGGTCTGAAGCCACTTCGTCCATCCTGCACATTGATATTGAATTTCTCGCCTTCCCCCTCTCTGCTTTTCGCACTTCTACGACGTAGCCTAAAGCAGCTTAATGGTCTCACCTCTTTCTGCCCCATACTAAGACAGCAAGCTCCATGCCTTATTATAGCAAGAAAGTGGTAAACCCCTCGGTGCGGTGCAGATAAACGCTTGTGCCTTCGATCCTCCTTTCTTTCAGTCTTCATTCCCAACGGCACCGCTGCGCCCCTTTCATCCAAGTCATAGAATGAATTTCCCACTCCTCCAGAAAGGGTTTTCAGCTCATAGCGGTTGGCCCTAGCTCAAAAGGAAGAGTTAGCTTATCCGGACCGGGCTTTGAGGAATTTATCCCCAAAAAGGAGCACATCTACAGGCCTTTCACAATCCCTCTGCGTGTGATTGCTCATTTCGAAGATTTGAGGCGCCCTATCTGGCATAGCATCTCCCGCCCCCAAAAGCGGAGGCTCAGAGGAGCGGTTCCTTCCTCTCATGCTTAGGAATTTACAAGGAAATCGAGAAAATGACCAAGTTGCAAGACCGGGAATGAGCTTTACAACCTGGTTCCCAGTTCTTGAAGGGAGGGGGAGATCCCGCTACAGATCTAATTGCCTTGCCCACAACAGAACCAGGGGCTATGGCTTTGAACGGCTCTAGCTAAGGTGCTCTTACCGGGAAGGCGTGAACCCAGAGGTGATCTGGAGGTAGCTCGGAATAGAGATCAATCCCAGCCGGGGTTAGGAAGCTACCATTCTAACATAAAGGGAGACCTAGTTGCTAACTTAACCTTAAGGAGCTTTGCAGCACTCCTTTCTCAAGTAGGGGATGCTAAAGTTGTTGAGACCCCAGAGGAAAGCACTGCAATCAGTCCTAAAGGTAGATGCAACTTCCTTCCTTTCTTATAAGAGTTTTAGCGCACTGAATCTCAAGGCAATTGCACCTTAGCCCATGGACTGAGAGAGAGACAAGGAAAGAAGGCCAAAAGGGGAGAAGGCTTATAAGCCCGAATAGGATAAGGCGCTTACTGATTGATTCGCTGACGGATGGATTGGAAAGGCATTGCGCCTTAG